TATATGCTGCGTATTATCCACGATTTCCACAGAAGGTGGTAAGAGGATGTCTTGAGCAGTTACATATCCAGGACCTTTGACACAAATAAGCGCGTCACGAGTTCCATATAGATTACTTCTCAATACAATTTCTTTCAAATTCATTAAAATTTCATGTACTGATTCTTGAATACCTACTATGGTAGAATATTCATGCGGGATTTTCTCAGATTTTGCGCGTGTAATACATGTTCCTTCGATTTCTCCAAGCAAAGCTCTTCGCATCGCAATGCCTATTGTGTCGGCTTGACCTTTCATAAGTGGAGACAGAATAAAGCGTCCATAATAAAGACGCTTACTGTCTGCTCTTGATTCAACACATTTCCACTGTAGTGTCCGAGTAGATACTTTTAATTTCTCTCGAACCATAGTAATATTATTTGTCAGATTTTTGAGTCATTTATTTCTCTTGAAATCCCTTCAATGTTTATTTCTACACTCGCCTTTTTTTAGGGGGTCTGCAGCCATTATGTGGCATAGGGGTTACATCCCTTACGAAACTTAAAAGTAGACCACTTCGACGAATAGCGCGTAATGCTGCATCTCTTCCGAGACCCGGACCTTTTATCATGACTTCTGCTCGTTGCATACCTTGATCTGTTACTGCTCGAATAGCATTTCCTGCTGCGGTTTGAGCAGCAAAAGGTGTCCCTCTTCTTGTACCCCTGAATCCACAAGTACCGGCGGAGGACCAAGAAATAACCCGACCCCGTACATCTGTAACTGTCACAATGGTGTTGTTGAAACTTGCTTGAACATGAATAACGCCCTTTGGTATTCGCCGTGCACTTTTACGTGAACCCACACGTCCAGTCCTACGTGAACCGCTTCTTGGTATAGATTTTGCCATATTTTATCATTTCCGAAATATAAGTCAGAGATATATGGATATATCCATTTCATGTCAAAACGGATCTTTTATTTTGATTTGTTCCTCGGTTCCTTTAGAGAGTCCCCTTTCGAAAGATTATCCTTGTCTTTGTTTATGTCTCGGGTTGGAACAAATTACTATAATGCGTCCCCTTCTACGGATCAGTCGGCATTTTTCACAAATTTTACGAACGGAGGCTCTTATTTTCATAATTGTTATTCCTTAACTGAATTTCGAATCTACTTTACTGATTGGAAGAAAATAAGTTTCTTGAGATTTTTGAACCGTGAATTTGATCCTCATGAAAGGAATCTTGAAAAACCACCGAACCATTCGAATCTTTGTTGTGGGGTCTAGAAATTCTGCGCCCCCCCCCCCCGTTTGAATCATAACGACTTACTTAAATTTTGATTCTATCTCCCGGTAGTATATGTATAAAAGAGTGTCGGATCCTTCCTGAAACAGAACTTAGAATCTGACTTCATTATTGAAACGAACCCCGAACATACCATTGTGAAGTGATTCAGTAATTAAACCTTCATGAATCCATTTTTCTTCTTTTATTCCAGACAAACCCTCCTTGAAGTATCAACTAATGTAGGAAGGCGTGATATTAGATAACTTGGCTTTTTTATTCGTTTTTTTCACAAACAGGAAGTTACAGATACAATTCGGATAGCAGAAAATTTACCATATATAGCACAAAATTTCTCCGCCGATTCCTTCTAGCCGAGCTGCTCGGTCTGTCATTATACCCCGAGAAGTAGAGAGGATTACAATCCCCATCCCGTCTAAAATTCTAGGAATTCGTTGATAGTTAGAATAGATTCGGAGACCCGGTCGACTTATTCGTTTTAAATTTAAAAGAGTTCTATATGGTCCTTTCCTATTCCTTCTATGTCGTAGGGTTAAAACCAAAAAATATTTGTTATTTTCTACAAGTTTCCTTACGTTTTCGAGAAAACCCTCTTGTAAAAGTATTTTAACAACGTTTTGGGTCATGTTAGTAGATGCTATTCGAACCGTTCCCTTTCGATCCATGTCAGCATTTCGTATAGAAGTTATTATGTCAGCAATAGTGTCCTTACCCATGATAAACTAAAATTATTGTTGCTTCCGAATTTTGATATAATCAGCATGTTCTTTTTTTATAAAAATTATTAAAGAAAATTCTTAAAAGTATATGCGTGAGACATAATCCACTAATTTATCTATTTTATTTAAATACTATCACTATCTCACGGTCTCATATTATAATACCTCAGGTGCTAATGAAACTATTTTAGTAAAATTTAACTGTCTCAATTCCCGGGCGATCGCGCCAAAAACTCGGGTTCCTTTTGGATTTCCTTCTTGATCAATGACAACTGCAGCATTGTCATCATATCGTATTATTATACCGTTATCGCGTTTGAGTTCTTTACAAGTACGTACAATTACAGCTCTGATCACTTCTGATCTTTCTAGAGGCGTATTTGGTACTGCTTCTTTTATCACAGCAACAATAACATCACCAATATGAGCATATCGGCGATTACTAGCTCCTATTATTCGAATACACATCAATTCTCGTGCCCCGCTATTGTCTGCTACATTCAAATGGGTTTGAGGTTGAATCATATCATTTTTTTTATCCGTTTTTTTAATGTAAAATAAAGCAAAGGACGAAGTAAAAAAAAAAAGAAAGAAAACCCTGCAATTGTTTTTTTTATACACAAGACTTCTTTCCTTTGGTTCTTCATTTCTATCCAGAAATAATGAATTGAGTTCTTATAGGCATTTTGGACGCCGCTATTGAAATAGCCTTTCGAGCTATATTTTCGGCTACTCCACCCATTTCATAAAGTATTCTACCCGGTTTAACAACAGCTACCCAATATTCTGGGGATCCTTTCCCTGAACCCATACGGGTTTCCGTGGGTCTTACTGTAACTGGTTTGTCTGGAAATATACGTACCCATATTTTTCCGCCACGGCGTACATTTCGTGTCATTGCTCGGCGCCCTGCTTCGATTTGTCTAGATGTAATCCAAGCGGGTTCAAGTGCTTGAAGAGCATATCTACCGAAACAAATATGATTACCTCGATAAGATATTCCTTTCATTCTTCCTCTATGTTGTTTACGGAATCTTGTTCTTTTTGGGTTATAGTTGATGGTTCTTTTTCAATTCCATCTCTACTACAGAACTGGACATGAGAGTTTCTTCTCATCCAGCTCCTCGCGAATGAAACGACTAAAACAGATTTTATCAAGATATACATGTGTTTAATGAATAATATGCTGAATCGTAGGATTCTTTGAAATTGCATCTAATTAATCAATTCGTTAATCTATTCGAAATTTGTCTAGCGTGTTTAGATATTATTTAATTAAACATGTATTCTATTTCTAGATAATGTCAACGTCTTTTTTTATAACGTTATCGTTATAAAAAAATCTTTCTTTTGTTTTTCCTTTTATCATATGGGATCAACAAAAATGTATCCATCTAATAAAAAAAAACTTTCGCGGGCGAATATTTACTCTTTCCATATCTATTTCAGTCATTTCCATATCTATTTCAGTTATAGGGTTAGTTCATGACCTCTCAAAATAAAAGAATAAAAGAGGAGGTCCCTGGTTTGTTCCGCCATCCCACCCAATGAATCATTAAGATTCATTTTCAATAGAATCTTCTGCATTCACGGGTTATATCGTTCCCATTGCTTCTCGATTAATGGTTAGGTCTGAATTTTCCGGCGGAGTCCTTTTTTCTTAAGTCAATTTTCTCAGTCTTTATTGGCTCGAGGCTCTTGATTTTTTTGTTCTATAAGCGGATTCATCTAATTATGCATGAATCATTATTGAATTTATGCTTTATTACACTGCGTTTTATGAGATGACTCATCGACCTTACATATTGGAATCATATATCATTGATATTTCCGTTCTCTCTTTCTCTCATCCTTCCACTTATCCGCATACTTTTTTTCTGTTTTGCTTTCCGACTTAGAACTTCACAACTCATAATCCGATTGGTTTTTTTATCTTTATGCAAAAAAAGATTTCAGTTGCTACAACGATATGTCCAATATATTATATCTTTATCTTGACTGGTTCTTTGGATCCAGATAATGCGAAGCAATGAGTTGGTTATTAGTGCTATAGTTATTAGTTCATACTCTGGGCCCTGGTCCGTTTTTTTGAATCCTAGCCTAAAAAAACCAACGAGTCACACACTAAGCATAGCAATTATATAAAATGATCAATCGAATTTTTATTTAACCCTCTAGAATTGCAGAATTGCTCTTTTTTTGTTTTGCTTGAACATAAAAAGAATAAAAGAAAAGAATAAAAGGGTTTTTCTTTTTTTGTCCATTACTGGGTATAATGTAAAAACACGTAAAGTCTTATTATTCTTCGTCTACAAATATCCAAATTTTGATTCCTAATACCCCGTATATAGTTCGAACTGTATAGGAACAATAATCAATTTTAGCTCCAATGGTTTGTAGAGGAACCCTACCTTCTCTGATCCATTCGACGCGTGCAATTTCTTTTCCGTCGATACGTCCCGCAATTTGTACTTGAATTCCTTTTGTATTCGCCAGCTCGGTTAATTCAATAGCTTTTTTCATTGCTTTGCGAAAAGAAACTCTATTCTTTAATTGGCCAGCTATAAATTCTGCAAGAATATTAGGGTGTCCATAAGGATTTGCAATTCGTGTAATAGCAATGTTTAGTTTTCGGTTCGCACAATGAAGTTCTTTTTGTACATTCATCTGCAATTCTTCGACTCTCCGCGGTCTATTTTCTATTAAGAATTTTGGGAATCCTATATAAATTATGACTTGAATTAGATCGATTCTTTTTTGAATCTCTATCCGTGCAATTCCCTCAACGCCAACACTGGAGGATATTCTCATATTTTTTTGTACATAATTCTTAATACAGTTTCGTATTTTTTGATCTTCTTGTAGACCTTCCGAATAATTTTTTGGCTGTGCAAACCAAAGAGAATGATGACTTTGTGTTGTACCAAGTCGGAACCCAAGCGGATTTATTTTTTGTCCCATAATCCCCCACTACTATATGTATCATGACATGTCC